AATGAAGTGCCTGATTTTCGAAAGGATTATCTTGATAGGGTAAATCATGTACATTTGTACCTTCATTATACATTTAATAGAATTTAACTATTTCCTAAAACTTCAAAAGTTTTTATACATCTTATACTTAAATGTAAAAAAGATAAGCTAATTAAGCTAATAGGTTCATACCCTACTTATAAAGGTTTAAATCCTTTTCTTTTTAATTTTTTTTATTCCTAATAAATTTTTATTTTTTTGTATATTAGTAGGAAGAACAATTTTTACAATTTCATCAAATTCATGATTAGGGGCATGAATAGGATTAGAAATTAATTTATTGTCATTTATTCCGTTAATAAGAAATACAAAAAATATTTTTTCTACAGAAGCATCACTTAAATATTTTCTTACTCAAGCATTTGCTTCTTCAACATTAATTTTTTTTATTCTTTTATCTTTTTTAATTTATTTAAATTATTATTCCTTTTATATAAATGATTCAATAAAAATACTTATTTTATCTTCATTATTTTTAAAATTAGGGGCCGCACCTTTCCATTTTTGATTCCCATCTGTTGCAGAAAATTTAACTTGATTAATAAATTTAATTTTATTAACTTGACAAAAAATTGCTCCAATAATTTTAATTTCTTATATTAATAATAATATTTATATACAATTCATTGCAATTTTTAGAACTTTAATTGGAAGATTAGGGGGATTAAATCAAACTAATTTACGTAAAATTATAGCATTTTCTTCTATTAACCATATTGGTTGAATAATTAGTTCATTAATTATAAATAATAATTTATGAAAAACTTATTTTTTAATTTATAGACTATTAACAATTTTAATAATTTCTATTTTTATAAATTTTAATTTATTTTATATTAATCAAATTTATTTAATAATAAATTTTAATTTAATAAATAAATTTTTATTATTTATAAATTTTTTATCATTAGGAGGATTACCTCCTTTTTTAGGATTTTTTCCAAAATGAATAATTATTAACAACTTAATTTTAAATGACTATTTCTTTTTACTTACAATTATATCTGTATTAACTTTAATTAATTTGTTTTTTTATTTACGATTAGCTTTAAATTCTTTTCTTTTATTAAATATAGAACAAAAATGATTTATTAAAATTAATTTTAAAATAAATTATTTTCTTATTATAATAAGAACAATTTCTTTATTAAGTTTACCTTTATTTACTTTATTATATTTTATCTTTTAAGACTTTAAGTTAAATAAACTTTTAGCCTTCAAAGTTAAATATAAAGAACCTATTCTTTAAGTCTTAGCTTTTTGCTTCTTTAAATTTGCAATTTAAAATCTTATTTATAGACTATAAAACTTTAATTGGTGAAAGAGAAAAATTCTCATAAATAAATTTACAGTTTATCACCTTAAATCAGCCATTTCACCGAATAAATGACTTTTTTCAACAAACCATAAAGATATTGGTACATTATATTTTATTTTTGGTGCTTGATCAGGAATATTAGGAACTTCTTTAAGTTTATTAATTCGAGCTGAATTAGGTCAGCCAGGTTCTTTAATTGGAGATGATCAAATTTATAATGTTATTGTTACAGCACATGCTTTTATTATAATTTTTTTTATAGTAATACCTATTATAATTGGAGGATTTGGAAATTGATTAGTTCCTTTAATATTAGGAGCTCCTGATATAGCTTTCCCTCGAATAAATAATATAAGTTTTTGATTACTACCTCCATCTCTTACCTTATTACTAAGAAGTAGTTTAGCTGAAAGAGGTGCAGGGACAGGATGAACCGTTTACCCTCCTTTATCTGCTAATATTGCTCATGCTGGAGCTTCAGTTGATTTAACAATTTTTAGTCTTCATTTAGCTGGTGTTTCATCAATTTTAGGGGCTATTAATTTTATTACAACAGTATTAAATATACGTTCAGAAAATTTAACATTAGATCGAGTTCCTTTATTTGTTTGATCAGTAGCAATTACAGCATTATTATTATTACTTTCACTTCCAGTTTTAGCAGGAGCTATTACTATACTTTTAACTGATCGTAATTTAAATACATCCTTTTTTGATCCAGCTGGAGGGGGTGATCCTATTCTTTATCAACACTTATTTTGATTTTTTGGTCACCCTGAAGTTTATATTTTAATTCTTCCAGGATTTGGAATAATTTCTCATATTATTAGTCAAGAAAGAGGAAAAAAGGAAACTTTTGGAGCTCTTGGAATAATTTATGCTATACTAGCTATTGGTTTATTAGGATTTGTAGTATGAGCTCATCATATATTTACAGTAGGAATAGATGTTGATACACGAGCTTATTTCACTTCAGCAACTATAATTATTGCTGTTCCTACAGGAATTAAAATTTTTAGATGATTAGCTACACTTCATGGAGCTCAATTAAATTATAGTCCTTCATTACTTTGAGCTTTAGGATTTGTTTTTTTATTTACAGTAGGAGGATTAACAGGAGTAATTTTAGCTAATTCTTCAATTGATATTATTCTTCATGATACATATTATGTAGTAGCTCATTTTCACTATGTACTTTCAATAGGAGCTGTATTTGCTATTATAGCAGGATTTATTCATTGATGACCCCTATTTACAGGAACAACTTTTTGTAATAAATGATTAAAAATTCAATTTTTTATTATATTTATTGGAGTTAATATAACATTCTTTCCTCAACATTTCTTAGGATTAAGAGGTATACCACGACGATATTCAGATTATCCTGATGCTTATGTAAATTGAAATATTGTTTCATCAATTGGATCAACAATTTCTTTAGTTAGAATTATTTTTTTTGTTTATATTATATGAGAAAGATTAGTTTCTAATCGTTCCCCAATTTTTGCTATAAATTTCCCTTCTTCAATTGAATGAATACAAAAATATCCTCCTATAGAACATTCATACAATGAACTTCCTTTAATTAATAATTTCTAAAATGGCAGACTAGTGCAATGAATTTAAGCTTCATATATAAAGAAAAATCTTTTTTTAGAATATGAATACTTGAAATAATTATTTATTATTAGATGCTCAATCACCTTTAATAGAACAATTAATTTTTTTCCATGATCATACATTAATAATTTTAATTATAATTACAATTTTAGTAAGTTATTTAATAGCATCACTTTATTTTAATAAATATATTAATCGATTTTTATTAGAAGGTCAATTAATTGAATTAATTTGAACTATTCTTCCAGCAATTACATTAATTTTTATTGCATTACCTTCTTTACGATTATTATATTTAATAGATGAATTAAATAATCCTATAATTACTCTTAAATCAATTGGTCATCAATGATATTGAAGTTACGAATATACAGATTTTTTAAAAAATAGATTTGACTCTTATATAATCCAGGTTAATAATTTAACTAAAAATTCTTTTCGATTATTAGATGTAGATAATAATGTTGTTCTTCCATTTATATCTCAAATTCGATTATTAGCAACAGCAACAGATGTAATTCATTCATGAACTGTTCCATCATTAGGTGTTAAAATTGATGCAACACCAGGACGATTAAATCAAACTAATTTTTTTTTAAATCAACCTGGTCTTTTCTTTGGTCAATGTTCAGAAATTTGTGGAGCAAATCATAGTTTTATACCTATTGTTATTGAAAGTACATCTTTACAAAATTTTCTTAATTGATTAAAAAATCTTTCATTAGATGGCTGAAAGTAAGTAATGGTCTCTTAAACCAATTTATAGTAATTTAACATTTACTTCTAATGAAAAGAATTAGTTAAATTTATAACATTAATATGTCATATTAAAATTATTTATAGATAAATATTCTTTTATCCCTCAAATAGCTCCAATAAATTGATTAATTTTATATATTATTTTTATCATACTTTATATATTATTTATAACAAAAAATTATTATTTAATTAAAATTAATTTTAAAACAATATCTTTAAAATCATTACCATTAAATAAAAATTTTTGAAAATGATAACAAATTTATTTTCTGTTTTCGATCCTTCTACAACAATTTTAAATTGATCATTAAATTGAATAAGTTCAATTTTAGGATTAATTATTATACCTACTTTATTTTGAGTATTACCAAATCGTTTATATTTTATTTGAACTAATATTTTAATGAAATTAAATCAAGAATTTAAAACTTTATTAGGAATTAAAAATTATAAAATTTCAATAATCTTTACAAGATTATTTTTATTTATTATATTTAATAATTTACTAGGATTATTCCCATATATCTTTACAAGTTCTAGTCACATAAATTTCACATTAACTTTAGCATTACCTTTATGAATTTCTTTTATATTATATGGTTGAATTAATAATACAAATCATATATTTACTCATTTAGTTCCTCAAGGAACTCCAAATGTCTTAATACCTTTTATAGTTTGTATTGAAACAATTAGAAATATTATTCGTCCTGGAACTTTAGCAATTCGGTTAGCAGCAAATATAATCGCTGGACATCTTCTATTAACATTATTAGGTAATACAGGATCTTCTTTAATATCAATTATAATTTCTTTATTATTATTAACACAAATTTTATTATTAATGCTTGAATTTGCAGTTTCAATTATTCAAGCTTATGTATTCTCAGTATTGTCTACTCTTTATTCTAGTGAAGTTTAATGTCTATAAAACATAATCACCCTTTTCATTTAGTAGATTATAGCCCATGACCCTTAACAGGAGCTTTAGGAGCTTTAATTACAGTTTCAGGAATAATTATATGATTCCATCAATTTAATAATTCTTTATTATTTTTAGGAAATTTAATTTTAATTTTAACTATAATCCAATGATGACGAGATATTACACGAGAAAGAACATATCAAGGTTTACATACACTACCTGTTATTAATGGAATACGTTATGGGATAATTTTATTTATTATTTCAGAAGTATTTTTTTTTGTAAGTTTTTTTTGAGCTTTTTTTCATAGAAGATTATCTCCCGCAATTGAAATTGGAAGAATATGACCTCCTCAAGGAATTAATCCTTTTAATCCAATACAAATTCCTTTATTAAATACTATAATCTTATTATCTTCAGGTTTAACAGTAACTTGAGCTCATCATAGAATCTTAGAAAATAATTATAGTCAAGCTATTCAAAGTCTTTTCTTTACAGTAATTTTAGGACTTTATTTTACAATACTTCAAGCTTATGAATACTATGAAGCTTCTTTTACAATTAGAGATGCTGTCTATGGATCAACTTTTTTTATAGCAACAGGTTTTCATGGATTACATGTAATTATTGGAACAACTTTTTTAATTGTTTGTTTATTACGTCAAATTTCTTCTCATTTTTCTAGAAATCATCATTTTGGATTTGAAGCTTCTGCTTGATATTGACATTTTGTTGATGTAGTATGACTTTTCCTTTATATTTCTATTTATTGATGAGGAAGATAAAAAATTATTATTTATATATTATAATAAGTATATTTGACTTCCAATCAAAAAGTCTAAAAATTTTAGTATAAATAATATATATTAATATAATTATAATCATTATTTTTACATGTATTTCTTTAATTATAATAATTATTTGCTCTATTATTTCAAAAAAAACTTTCATAGATCGAGAAAAAAATTCTCCTTTTGAATGTGGATTTGATCCAATAAATTCAGCCCGAGTTCCTTTTTCTATACATTTTTTCCTTATTGCTGTAATTTTTTTAATTTTTGATGTAGAAATTACACTAATTTTTCCTTTAATTATAGTATTTAATTTTTCTATTTTAAATAATTGAATTTGAATTAATTTGTTTTTTATATTAATTCTTCTTCTAGGAGTTTACCATGAATGAAATCAAGGAGCACTTGATTGAACTAGAAAATAAAAGGATAATAGTTAATTATTAATATTTAGGTTGCATCTAAAAGAAATTGTTTAAACAATTTATCTTTAGTATTGAAGTAAAAATTTTACATTTAGTTTCGACCTAAAATTAGATTTAAATATCCTTACTTTAATTGAAACCAAAAAGAGGTATATCATTGTTAATGATAAAATTGAAATTAATTTCCAATTAAATTTAATAAGATATAAAATTTTAAAAAAAGCTGCTAACTTTTTTTATAGTAGTGTAATTCTATTAATATCTTTAATATATTTATATAGTTTAATAAAAACATTACATTTTCATTGTAAAAATAATATAAATTTTATTTATAAATATTCATAAAATAAATTATTTTCCTTAATATCTTCAATATTATACTCTTTATAAGCTATATGAATAAAAAATTAAATATAAAAATAATATAAATATAATAAAAAATAAAAAAATTAGTTTTAAATCATTAATTTGAATTAAAGATAATATATTTCTATTTTTATTTAAATAATTATATAAACCTTGAACCCCAAATATTTCACTTCAACCTTGATCAAATAATTTATTTAATTTATCACTTTCTTCAAGAAAAGATTTAGAAATTCCATAACTAAAAATAATAGGTATATATCATATTGTTCCTAAAAAATTTACTATCTTTTTTTGATTTATACTAAATAATAAATTATTTATTTTAATAATTGATAATTCATATCCTAATCAAATTCCTAAAATAATAACAATAATTACTATTAATTTCATAATAAATGTTAATAAAATTAATCTTTCTCAAGAAAATATTAATCATATTAATATTCTTCCTCCAAAAATTGCTATAAAAACTAATCCTATTATACCTAATAATATAAATTTTCTATTTTCATTAATACAAAATAATCTATAATAATTAAACTTATTTATTATTGAATAATAAACTAAACGTACTCTGTAACTTACAGTTAATCCAGTAGAAATATAAAATAATAAATAAATTAAAAAATTTACATTTCTTATAGATATTATTTCTAAAATTAAATCCTTTGAATAAAACCCTGCTAAAAAAGGCAAACCACATAAAGCTATATTAGAAATATTTATACAAATTAAAGTAATAGGTATAAAATTTACTAACTTTCCCATATAACGAATATCTTGGACATCTCCTAAACAATGAATAATTATTCCAGCACATATGAATAATAAAGCTTTAAATAATGCATGAGTCAATAAATGAAAAAATGATAATTTTATAAATCCTATTCTTAAAATACTTATTATTAAACCTAATTGTCTTAAAGTAGATAAAGCAATAATTTTTTTTAAATCAAATTCATAATTTGCACCAATACCAGATATAAATATTGTTAAACAACCAATTAATAATAAAATATTAAAAAAAATTCTATTATCTATTAAAATATAAAATCGAATTAATAAATAAACACCTGCTGTTACTAAAGTTGAAGAATGAACTAAAGCTGAAACTGGTGTAGGGGCTGCTATTGCTGCAGGTAATCATGCTGAAAAAGGAATTTGAGCTCTTTTTGTTATTCCTGCAATTAAAATTATAAACATAATAAAATTTCTTTCATAAACATTTAAAAAATAATCTATATAAATATAAAAATTTCATCCTCCATAATTTAATATTCAACCAATTCCAATTAATAAACATACATCTCCAATTCGATTAGATAAAACAGTTAATATTCCAGCATTAAAAGATTTTTCATTTTGATAATAAATTACTAAACAATAAGAAACTAATCCTAATCCATCCCATCCTACTAAAATAGAAATCAAATTAGGACTAACAATTATTAATATTATAGAAATAACAAACAAAATTACTAAATATAAAAATCGTTCCTTAGTATTATCAGCAGATATATAATCATTTCTATAATAAATAACTATAGATGAAATATAAAAAACAAATCTCATAAATAATAAACTTATTCAATCAAATAAAAAAACATAAACAATAGAATTTCTATTTAAAGATAAAAATTCTCATTCTAAAAAATAAATTATTCCATTATATAAAAAATATAAACCTAAAAAAAATAATGTTATTGATATAAATAAAAAAATTAAAAAATTCAATTTAAATAAATTTATTATTTAAAATAATTATATTATATCTTTGACTCCACAAATCAATATTTTTATTAAACTATTTAAATTAAAATCAAACTATTAAATTACCCTTTAAAAATAAAATATTTAATGGAAATCAATGTAAAAATAATAAAAAATATTCTCGTCTATAACCATTAAAATAACTAAATATCCCTGAATAAAATTTTCCATGTTGTCTATAAGAATATAAATATAAAGTATAAATTGCTCTAAAAAAAGATATAATTATTAATAAAACTATAATTTTATAATTTCAACTCAAAATTCTATTTAATAAAGAAATTTCTCCTAATAAATTTAATGAAATCGGAGAAGCTATATTAGAAATTCTTAATAAAAATCATCATAAACATAAACTTGGTATTAAATTTAATAAACCCTTATTTAATAATAAACTTCGTCTTCCTCTTCGTTCATAAACTATATTTGCTAAACAAAATAATCCAGAAGAACATAATCCATGACCAATTATTAATTTTAATCTTCCTAATATTCCTCAATAATTTAAAGTTAATAAACCAATTAATATTATTCCTATATGAACTACTGATGAATAAGCAATTAAAGATTTTAAATCAATTTGAGTTAAACAAATTATAGAAATATAAATTCCCCCAATTAAACTTACTACTATTCAAATAAAATTAAGACTTATACTTTTTTTTATTATTAATTCTATAACACGAATAATTCCGTAACCTCCTAATTTCAATATAATTCCAGCTAAAATTATTGATCCAGAAATTGGAGCTTCAACATGAGCTTTAGGTAATCATAAATGTACTAAAAATATAGGAATTTTTACTAAAAAAGCTAAAATTATTGATAAATAAAATAAATTATTTAAATAAAAAGTTTCCTTAAAATTTATAAATAATAAACTTGTATCTTTATATAAATAAATAATTCTAATAAATATAGGTAAAGATAAAAATAAAGTATAAAATAATAAATAAATTCCTGCTTGTAAACGTTCAGGTTGATATCCTCATCCTAAAATTAAAAATAATGTTGGAATTAATCTTCTTTCAAAAAAAATATAAAACCCTAATAATGATAAACTTAAAAAAGATAAAATTAATAATCATATTAATATTAATAAATTAAATATAAAAAATAAAGACTTATTATCTTTATAAAAAATATTTTCACTTGATAAAATTATTAAACTAGTAATTCAAAAAGATAAAATAATTAAAAAAAAAGATAAAATATCAACACCAAAAAAATAAGAAATTCTTACAAATATTTGATTAGTTCAAAAAAATTGAAATATAAATAACATTATAAAAATTAAATTTCTATAATAAAATATTTTATTTTTTAATACAAATATTATAAATAAATTTATAAACAAAAATTTTAACATGATAAAAAATTAAATCTTTTAAAATAATCATTACCATGTGTACGAATTAATCTAACTAAAATTGCTAAACCTAAACTTCCTTCACATACACAAAATGTAATAAAAATTATTGAAAAATATATTTCAAATCCATATTTTCCTAAAAAATATATTATAAAAATAAATAAACTAATTACTAAATATTCTAAACTTAATAAAGTAATTAAAAAATGTTTAAAATTTAAACAAAAAATTAATAAACCTCTTAAATATAAAATAATTATATAAAATATTATCATAAGTTTTTATAGTTTAATAATAAAACATTAATTTTGTAAATTAAAAATAATTTAAATATTTAAAAACTTCAGAAAAAATATATTAAATACTATCAATAATCTCCAAAATTATTATTTTTATTAAACTATTTTCTGAAATATTATATATTATTTTAATTTTAAGAATTAGAATTTCCATAAATATTATTAAAATAAAACATCCTTTAATTATAGGATTCTTATTAATTATTCAAACTTTATTAATTAGTTTAATTACAGGAATTATAAATAATTTATTTTGATTTTCTTATATTTTATTTATTATTATAATTGGAGGAATAATAATTTTATTTATTTATATAACCAGATTAGCTTCAAATGAAAAATATCAATTTTCAAGATCATTTTTTTTTATAAATACTTTTTTATTAATATTATTTATTTTAATATTTATTATTATTGACCCATTTTATTTTAATAATATTAATTTAAATAATGAAAATAGAATTATTTTAAATTTAAATAAATTATATAATCTAAATTCAAAAAATATTACATTAATTAGAATTATTTATTTATTATTTACATTAATTACTGTAATTAAAATTACTAATAAAAACTTAGGCCCTTTACGTCAAAAAAACTAATGAATAAACCTTTTCGTCAAACTCATCCTCTTATTAAAATTATAAATAATTCATTAATTGATTTACCAACACCTTCAAATATTTCAACTTGATGAAATTTTGGTTCATTATTAGGATTATGTTTAATTATTCAAATTCTTTCAGGAATTTTTTTAGCAATACATTATTGTGCTAATATTGATATAGCTTTTAATAGAGTTATTCATATTTGTCGTGATGTAAATTATGGATGAATTCTTCGTATTATTCACGCTAATGGAGCATCATTTTTTTTCTTTTGTATTTATTTCCATATTGGTCGAGGAATTTATTATAATTCTTTTTATTTAATACATACATGAATAATTGGAGTACTAATTTTATTTGTTACTATAGGAACAGCTTTTATAGGATATGTATTACCTTGAGGACAAATATCTTTTTGAGGAGCTACAGTTATTACTAATTTATTATCAGCAGTACCTTATTTAGGTACTATACTAGTACAATGAGTTTGAGGAGGATTTGCAGTAGATAATGCTACTCTTACTCGATTTTTTACTATTCATTTTTTATTACCATTTATAATTGCAGCTTTAGTAATAATTCATTTATTATTTTTACATCAAACCGGATCTAATAATCCTCTTGGATCAAACAGAAATTTTGATAAAATTCCTTTTCACCCATATTTTTCATTAAAAGATATTATTGGATTTATTATTATATTATTTTTATTAATTAATTTATGTTTAATAAATCCTTATCTTTTAGGAGATCCTGATAATTTTATTCCTGCTAATCCTTTAGTAACTCCTGAACATATTCAACCAGAATGATATTTTTTATTTGCTTATGCAATTTTACGTTCTATTCCTAATAAATTAGGAGGAGTAATTGCTTTAGTAATATCTATTGCCATTTTGTTTATTTTACCTTTTATAAAATCAAAATTTCAAGGATTACAATTTTATCCTATTAATCAAATTTTATTTTGAATATTTTTATGTATAGTAATTTTATTAACTTGAATTGGTGCAAAGCCTGTAGAAGACCCATATATTATAACAGGACAAACCCTAACTATTTTATATTTTTCTTATTATTTAATTAATCCTTTATTAATCAATAAATGAGATCAATTAACTAATTAATAAAATAATTAATTAATTTAATTAATGAACTTGTTAAAGTATATGTTTTGAAAACATAAAAAAGAAGTTAAACCTTCTATTAATTTTACTATTTTTTTTTAATAAATTTCTAAAAAAACTTTTAAACCAATATAAAAAATTAAAATATTAATAGAAAAAGGTAAATAACACTTTCAAGCTAAATATATTAATTTATCATAACGAAAACGAGGTAATGTTCCTCGTACTCATAAAAAAAAAAATGATATAAACAATATCTTTATATAAAATATTACTCTTATTGTATATCCTCCTATAAAAATTATCACAAATAATATTCTTATAAATAAAATTCTTAAATATTCAGCCAAAAAAATTAATGCAAATCCTCCTCTTCTATACTCAACATTAAATCCTGAAACTAATTCTGACTCTCCTTCTGCAAAATCAAAAGGAGTTCGATTAGTTTCTGCCAATATTGTAGCTAATCATATCAACATTAAAGGTAAAGAAATAATTAATATTCAACTAAAATATTGATATTTAAGAAAATTTAAAAAATTAAATCTCAATATTAATAAAATAAATCTTATTAAAATTAACGCTAAACTAATTTCATAAGAAATAGTTTGTGCAATAGCACGTAAACCACCTAATAAAGAATATATAGAATTAGAAGACCATCCAGCAATTATTAATCCATATACCCCCATTCTTAAACAACATAATATAAACAAAATTCCTAAATTAAAATTAATTATTATAAAATAATAAGGTATTACTAATCAAACAACTATAGATAATAAAAAACTTAAAATTGGACTAAAATAATACATTAAATAATTTGAATAAATAGGAAAAGTTTGTTCTTTAGTAAATAACTTAATAGCATCACCAAAAGGTTGTAATAATCCTATAAATCCTACTTTATTAGGTCCTTTTCGAATTTGAATATAACCTAAAACTTTACGTTCCAATAATGTTAAAAAAGCTACTCCTACCAATAAACAAATAATTAATAATAAAGAATTAATAAAAATTATAAAAAAATCTATAAAAAATATTATTACTTGTATAATAAATACATTTATGAATTCTAAATTCATTACACTATTCTGCCAAAGTAATTCATAATTAAATTATTAATTAAATATATGGTCCTTTCGTACTAAAATATTTTATTTAATTTAGGATAGAAACCAACCTGGCTTACACCGGTTTGAACTCAAATCATGTAAGAATTTAATAGTCGAACAGACTAAAAATTTTAATTACTGCACCAAAAATTTATCTTAATTCAACATCGAGGTCGCAAACTATTTTATAAATATGAACTTTCCAAAATAATAACGCTGTTATCCCTAAGGTAATTTAATCAAATAATCAAAAATTCTGGATCAAAAATAAACAAAATTTTTTGAATAATAATATAAAAAGTTTATTAAATTTTTTAATCACCCCAATTAAATTAATTTTTATAAAAATAATTTAAATACATTAATAAAAATTTTTACTAAATTAATTAAACTCTATAGGGTCTTCTCGTCCTTAAAATTTATTTAAGCTTTTTAACTTAAAAATAAAATTTTACTTTGAATAAAAATGAGACAGTAATTACCTCGTCCAATCATTCATACAAGTCAACAATTAAGAAACAAATGATTATGCTACCTTTGCACAGTCAATATACTGCGGCCCTTTAATTAATCAGTGGGCAGATTAAATCTTAAATTATAAACAAAAAACCATGTTTTTGATAAACAGGCGAGCAATTATATTGCCGAATTCCTTATTTTTAATTTATAAAATAAATAAATTATTTTATAATATAAATATATACTAATTTTATCATTATTAATTTAATTTATAATTAAATTAAATATTTTTATATATAAATTAATTAAAATAAAAATTAAAATTATTTTTATATAAATTATAAAATTATTTATATTATTGAAACTTCTAATCATAAACTTAATTTATTAATTTAAAATTATATAATTTAATTTATAAGCTTATCCCTATAAATTTTTTTATAAATAAATATTTAAATTTAAATTTAAATCTAAATAATAATTTATAATAAAATTAAATTTTTTTCTAAAAAAACTAGATATATTTAAAAACGTATAACATTTCACTACCAATTAATTATTATATATACTTATTCCACAGTATTAAAAATAATAAATTAAATCTTTTAAATTCGAGAACAATTAAATTCTAATTATTAATTTAATAAACCCTGATACAAAAGGTACTTTAAATAAAAAATTCTTTAAATTAATTAAATTAATTCATTTTCATTACTAATAAACTATAATTATATAATATTTTTTCTTAAATATACTTAAATAAAAATTAATTAATAATATTTTAATTAAAAATAAATTAAAATTAAATTTATAATAAAATATTTATTTCAAATTATCTAAATTAAAAGATTCTTTTCAATGTAAATGAAAAACTATAAAAGCTTTAATTTGCATTCTAGATACACTTTCCAGTACATCTACTTTGTTACGACTTATCTTATTTAATAAATAAGAGCGACGGGCGATATGTGCATATTTTAGTGCTAAAATCATTTTTAAAATATATTAAAAATTACTATTAAATCCACCTTCAAATTTATATTTATATAAATTATTCATAATAATTAATAAATTTATTGTAATCCATTTCTTCATAATTATAAACAATATCTTGATCTGAAATAAAATTTATTTAAATTTATAAAAAATTATATTCTTAAAAAATATTTTGTTAACGACGATATATTAATTAATAAATTAAGTAAAATATATCGTGAACTATCAATTACAGAACAGATTCCTCTAAATAGACTAAAATACCGCCAAATTTTTTAAATTTAAAGAACATAACTATTAATCCCTTAATACAAATTTTACATTTAAAATAATAGGGTATCTAATCCTAGTTTATAAATTAAATTTCAAAACTCAATTATTTTTCAATTAAATTAATAAAAATAAAAAATTTCACTTTTATTATTAAATTTTAATTTAAAATAAATAAACAATTAAATTCTATATTAATAAAATTTATTTAAATAATTTGTATAACCGCAAATGCTGGCACAAATTTCTTTTATTCTATAATTAATTACTAAATCTAATTTTCATTAATTTTTAAATTTAATTACTGTAAAATTATTATTTTAAATATTAATTTTATTAATACAAAAATTTACATATAAATTAAAAATTAAATAAATTTTAAACTAAAATTAAATTTTATTTTCATTATTAAAAAAGAAATTTAAAAACAATAAAATATAAAATTTTCTTTAAATTAATAAATTTTATTAACATTTTTTATTAAAAATTTTATTAATTTTATTTATATATATAAATTAAAAATTTAAAATCAAAAATTTATAAATTAATAAAATTACATATAAATAAAGAATAATAGTATGACAGGGCTATTAAAAATTAATCTATATAAATTTCTTTATAAATTTAAATTTTATTTAGGGGTAGGGGAAAACTAAATTTACATAAAATTTATATAATTAATAAAAATTTCAAAAATAAATAAATTAACTTATATTTTTTTTTAATTTATAGATTAAATTTTTAATATAAATTAAAAATTAAATATTAAATAAAAATAACTTATATTTAAAAAATTAAGTAAATTTTATACTATATATACATTTATATATATATAAATGTATATATTTAAATATATAAATTTAATTATAAGTAAATATATAAATATCTATTAAAATATAAAAAATAATTTAACAATTATAGTCTATAAATATATAATAATTATAGTTTCTTTTTTTTTTTTTAAATAATTAAAAAAAAAAGAAACTATATTTAATAATAATATATTTATTAATATATAATTAATAATTTATTATATATATATAAATAATTTATTATACTATATATATATATAAATAGTTTATTATAATATAAATATATATATATATATACATTTATATATATATAAATAATTTATATATATATATACTATAATATTAATATAATTATATTTAATTTAATTATTAATGATAAAGTATTTATTTTATAATTATTTCAGAATTTACCATGTAAATATATAGTTAATTAACTATTTTATATAAATTAAATATTATTATTAATTATTTCTTTTTCTTTTTTTTTATGATTTAGTAAATTAATGTTATATAATTTTTCATATCTATATATAAATAATTTATATATATATAATATTACATTAATTAAATATTATTGATATTGTTAATTTAATTATAAATAATTAGATAATTATATATATAGACTTTTATACATATATTTAAATAAATATTATTTATTAAATATAAAGATATACTAATAAATGTTTATCTATTATATATTCGGTAAACATTTAATAAAAAATTTTTATTTTTTATATTTTTTCTAAAAATCAAAATTTATTACTAAATTTATTTAATAGAAACTTTTTATTAATTTTAAGTGTTACTTAGGTATAAAAATATTTAATTCAATAAAATAAAAA